CGAATGCTCAATACCCAAGTAGGCTTACAAAATTGATCATAATCAAGTGCTTTATGGGTCGTCTCAGACCTTGCGATTGGCCTTTATCTCCAAAAAAATATCGAGCTTTTTACATACAAAGGATTTACTTGTTACTAATATAGTCTAGCCTCTTTCATTCTTTAGATCCCCTGCCTCACTCCGCTAGTATCATAAATTGGGTCGATGCATAGGAAATGAATGCATTTCCATACTATGAATACTATTAAGTAATTAAAATGACTAAAACATAATATGGACTGGATTATCCCACATCACTTATTCTACTGGATCTTACGGAGCCTGTTCATGCATGGCATGATTGGGTCTGATCATAGAAAAGATTCTCTTCAAGCGAACCAGCCTATCCTCTGTTCTGTATGGGTCTTATGCGGTGGTTGGAACAAAGACACATTTGATTGTAAATTCCAATGTGGCAGATAAAAGCATATATCTGCATGGCCAAATCAATGGTTCAAGTCACACACTCCCATAATCCATTTTTTCTGTTAGGAGAATTCCCTTCAACCATTCGTGTCAAATAAATAATACAGTTTATGGAGTTGAAGAGAAATATCCAAATATATGTCTTATTTTTTTTTTCAATAATCCATATTTGTAGCAATGAAATACTATTCTTCCCCCCCCAAGCGATTAATGATTGATTACAAGATCTTTATTCTCTATCTTTATTCTCTATAAGGGACCAGAAATACCTTGCTTACGTATCATTAGGAAGTGCATTAACATAAATACGGCAGTAAGGAGAGGTAATACAAAAGTATGTAAACTATAAAAACGAGTCAAAGTGGATTGTCCCACACTAGTACTTCCGCGTAATAATTCTACCAAAGGCGATCCTATTACAGGAATAGCTTCCGGCACGCCTGTTACAATTTTTACTGCCCAATAACCAATTTGGTCCCAAGGTAAGGAATAACCAGTTACGCCAAAAGATGCGGTCAATACAGCCAGAATCACGCCCGTAACCCAAGTCAATTCACGAGGTTTTTTAAAGCCACCAGTGAGATACACACGAAATACGTGCAGAATCATCATTAAGACCATCATACTTGCCGACCATCTATGAACTGATCGGATTAACCAACCAAAGTTGGCTTCAGTCATTATGTATTGAACAGAAGCAAAAGCCTCAGTAACGGTCGGGCGGTAGTAAAAAGTCATAGCAAACCCCGTAGCCACTTGTACTAAAAAACAAGTAAGCGTAATTCCTCCTAGACAATAAAATATGTTGACGTGAGGAGGAACATATTTACTAGTTATATCATCTGCAATCGCTTGAATCTCAAGACGTTCTTCGAACCAATCATAGACTTTATTGAGATAGGTAACCCAAGGGACTCCCCCTCTGAGAACCGTATATGAGAATTTCATCTCGTACAGCTCAAACAGAAACGCTCAAATACTGGTTGAAACGGATATGTATAATAAAAAGTTCGAAATTTCTTAATCCTATAATTCAATCTTCTCTGAAGATACGAAAGAATAAAAATCCGAAAACTCTTCTTTGTCGTTATAATGCCAAAATATCAAGTCAGCTCATTAATCTTCATGTTGATCGTTACAGGCCCCTTGAATCTTCTATTTACCTATTTGCTTTGATTATTTATGTATAATGCAGTTTTACTGTTGTTTTTTTATTATTGATTGATAGGAATTCTCTTGTTAAGACCCTATGAATCGATTGAAACCTCAGATTCATACTAGAACCGCGATGATTCAATAAAACCTTCAAACTAAGTCCAAAGATTCCTTGAGTAAGAGCCGTTGTATTATCACTTATTCAATTTTAATGAATAGATATAATGACTAAAAATCCAAAGAACCCTTTGTGCTTTGATCAAAATAAGCATAAACGGGAGTTTGAAAAAAGAAAAATCTTTCGATTTATACCTTCTAACTCTTTGAAAATTTTTTGGAGTCCGGCCACGAGGTCTGAATATTAAGTATGAATCATAGTTCTAATACTTCATAATATAATCTATTTTATTTCATATATTCCGTGCTCCAGATACTAGAATAACTATCTGACGAGGTAAAACCATCTCTATCAAGATCAAGATTACAGACCCATTCTCTGTACTATCAATAGGATCTATTATAACAAGTCACACACTCATATTCCGGAAATACAGAACAAAGAAATTCCGCGGTCGAACTACCAAAACAGAACGGGCTAAAAATCCGAGACCTAAATGCTTCACTTTTTGTATTGAAAAGCTGAGACTTAGTGGTTCTTATGAATCTAATTCATTGAAATTCCGTCCAGTAAAACGGAAGAATTATAAATCTCCAAAATAATAGATAGGAATATCGCAAATAGAGCCATTGCGACCCCCATCAAAGGAGTAGTTCCCCATCCAGGAGCTACTTTACCATATTCCGAATTCAATGGTTTCAATAAATCCCCTACAATAGTTCGTCTTGGACCAGGTCTAGAACTACCCTCAACGGTTTGTGTAACCATAAATCCTATTTTGTATTCATTGAGATCCGTTGACTTTGTATACCATTCCGTTGTAAATAAATGATCTTATCATAAATCCATTGTGGTCTTGAAATTATATAATAATGGAAACAGCAACCCTAGTCGCCATCTCTATATCCGGTTTACTTGTAAGTTTTACTGGGTATGCCTTATATACTGCTTTTGGGCAACCCTCTCAACAACTAAGAGATCCATTCGAGGAACACGGGGACTAGTTGAAGTAATGAGCCTCCCAATATTGGGAGGCTCATTACTTCAATTGAGATAATGAGAAATCATTTCATTTTTTTAGTTGGAACTTTAGGCGGTTCTCGAAAAAAGATAGCGAAAAAAATTATTCCTAAAGTCGAAACTAAGAGGAATGTATAAACCAATGCTTCCATAGATAGATTCGATCTTCGATCGTGGTTTACAATTATAGCTTCCATACCTGTTTATTTGGAATCGTCTCCCAGATAAAGAAAGAACAAGATTCAAAGAAAAGTGGCGATTCAAATCAAGATTTCTCCGGTACCTTATGTCAAATCACAAAAATAAAGGCGAAAAGTAACAGAACAATGTTGTATCAGACTACTTGTCTTCTTGTAGTTGGATCTCCAAGTTTTTGGAATGCTCCAAACTCCACTTGAGCATCTAAATCTGGATCAATACCAGCAAAAACATCTCTGAACAAAGTTCTAGAACCATGCCAAATGTGTCCGAAGAAGAAAAGTAGAGCAAACGAAGCGTGTCCAAAAGTAAACCAACCCCTTGGACTGCTACGAAAAACACCATCAGATTTCAAAGTAGCACGATCCAATTCAAAAATTTCACCCAATTGAGCGCGTCTAGCATATTTTTTCACAGTAGCGGGATCACTATAATTGACTCCATTGAGTTCGCCACCATAGAACTCAACAGTTACACCTACTTGTTCGACACTATACTTCGATTCCGCCCTTCGAAAAGGAACATCGGCTCTAACAATTCCGTCTCCGTCTACCAAAACAACCGGAAATGTTTCAAAAAAGGTAGGCATACGACGTACAAAAAGTTCACGCCCTTCTTTATCTCTAAAGATAGGATGTCCTAACCACCCAACAGCTATTCCATCCCCGTTGTCCATTGAACCCGCTCTGAATAATCCCCCTTTTGCGGGATTATTGCCGATGTAATCATAAAAAGCCAATTTTTCAGGAATTTTAGACCAAGCTTCGGATAAACTTTGATTTTCGGCTAGTCCAGCACCAACTCTTCGAAATATTTCTTGCTGGAAGTATCCCTGATCCCATTGATAACGAGTGGGACCAAATAATTCGATGGGGGTGGTTGCCGAACCATACCACATAGTTCCAGCAACAACAAAAGCTGCAAAAAAGACAGCAGCGATACTACTGGAAAGGACGGTTTCAATATTTCCCATACGTAATCCTTTGTATAGACGTTGAGGCGGACGGACACTAAGATGGAATAGACCCGCTAATATGCCCAATGTCCCCGCTGCAATATGATGAGAGGCTATTCCTCCTGGAACAAAAGGATCAAAACCTTCCACGCCCCACGCTGGGTTTACAGGTTGTACCCTTCCGGTTAGTCCATAAGGATCGGATACCCATACTCCAGGACCATACAATCCTGTTACATGAAATGCGCCAAAACCGAAGCAAGCCACCCCGGAGAGAAATAAATGAATTCCAAAAATCTTAGGCAAATCCAAAGAGGGTTTTCCTGTACGTTCATCACAAAATATTTCTAGATCCCAATACACCCAATGCCAAATAGCTGCCAAGAAGCACAAGCCAGAAAACACAATATGTGCCCCAGCCACACCTTCGTAACTCCAAATACCCGGATTCGTTATAGTTCCTCCTGTAATACTCCAACCACCCCACGAATTGGTTATTCCTAAACGAGTCATGAAAGGTATAACAAACATACCTTGTCTCCACATTGGATCGAGAACAGGGTCAGAAGGATCAAAAACTGCTAATTCATATAGAGCCATTGAACCGGCCCAACCAGCAACCAAAGCCGTATGCATTATATGGACAGATAGCAAACGACCCGGATCGTTCAATACGACGGTATGAACACGATACCAAGGCAAACCCATAGAAATACCCCTTTATCGACGAAAAATAGACACTATGTAACTTTATTGCACTAAAAAAAACGATGGTATGAACCTCCCCCTTTCGGTGGAGTATCTCGTAGAAAGGATTACTATTTGTTCTATTCTTTTAGTAATAATAATGGAACAATTCTGTTCGTAGGAACAAAGAGAAGCAAATCTATTCTATACCCGATAAGTACCAATACGCAATGGGGGGTTGATCCCATTTTATATGAGCAAATGTATACATATTTGTTCATCAGTCAAAGGACCCATTCGTAAGAATTTCCCTTCTTCATTCCGTCTTCCTTTAATTTTTTTATTTATGGACTTATCCAATCTATGGATAAAAATGGATAAAATATGATATATGATAAAGGCCGATATTATTAAGACAACAAACCCATTGTTACGCTTCCACATCAAAGTGAGATATAGTACTTATATTCTTTTTTTATTCCATTTAATGCCTATTGGTGTTCCAAAAGTACCCTTTCGAGGTCCCGGGGGGGGCGGTGCGGTTTGGGTTGACATATAGTGCGACTTGTCAGATATATTGGGTCATATGGGATTTCCCCGTTCTCTCCCCCGATCAAGATATCCTCTGTTTCGCCCAAGAAAGATTGATTGAATTATCAAAAATTTGGAGCGTGAAGTGCAATGAAGTGAAATTAGATCTATTTTTGAGGGTATTCAGATTAATATTCTCAATTAGAATAATTTATGGTTGGCTTGTTTGGACCAATAAAATAAAATATCCAGGCTCCGTTTAGAAAAAACCCATTCTATTTATAAATAGGAGTTATAAATAGGAGTGATCTCAAATTGCTAATCATAATCAATCAAATAATATGATGAATACATCTAATATTTGGCATAAGACATGAAATGAATTGAAAAAAGAAAAAACAAGAAGTCGTAGCAAAAAGACGTGGTATTGGAGGCATTTGTCTTATATGTGCAAATCAAAATCGGGCAGATCTTTACTTGGAGTAGAGCATAAACCTAAAAAAAAAAGAATCGAAGAATCCCATTTAAGAACAAGAAAATGACATCGTGATTTGAATTGGATCTCGATGAAACAATACATCAATGAGAAGTTAGTTCGATAAGTTTAGTGAATTTTTTTTATATTTAGTAGGTAAACGGGGCAAAATTCATCTTTCGTGAAAAATGAAAAAAAAATCCCTTTCGTTAGAAAAAAAATTAGAAAGAATCCGCAAAGAGGAAGGGCTGGAATCTACATATTGATTCTTTTTTTTTTTCACGATTTTTGTTGAACCGTATGCATCAAAAGGTGCATGTGCGGCTCCTAAAGGATACAATTTTGTCCTAATCAACCGACTTTATCGAGAAAGATTGCTTTTTTTGGGTCAAGAGGTTGATAGCGATATCGCAAATCAACTTATTGGTCTTATGGTATATCTCAGTATGGAGAATGATACCAAAGATTTGTATTTGTTTATAAACTCTCCTGGCGGATGGGTAATACCCGGAGTAGCAATTTATGATACTATGCAATTTGTGCGACCAGATGTACAGACAATATGCATGGGATTGGCCGCCTCAATGGGATCTTTTATCCTAGTTGGGGGAGAAATTACCAAACGTCTAGCATTCCTTCATGCCGGGCGCCAATGAGTTTTTTTAGTTGAGAGAAAAAATAAGACTATGCCTTCGCCATATGAAATATGAATATTAAGTAATAATAGCATGGCACTTTAAATTCGATATAAAAAAACTTGTTATTGTTTTTTTAAAAACATTAGATTATGTATCGAAGGGGTTGTATTGGATAAAGGGTATTTCCGATTTTATCTTTTTTATCGGGTGCCTATTTATTTCAGCGTCACAAACTTTTTTGTTTTCACACCGAAAGGCTTTTAACACTATTTATGTTATGAAAGAGTACAAAAAAAAAGAAACTTTGGGATCGCCGAATCGTAGATGAAATAAATATATAAAGCAACGGAGCCATCATAGTATTTTTTAACTCCTCAAAAAAGAAGGGTGGTTATTAGATCATTTATCGATCCGGGTTTGATAGATTCTATATTTTTCTTTGATCGAAAGTAAAAGTGAATTTTATTATAGAGCCGTATGCAATGCGCAAACGTGCCTGTACGGTTGTTCAATTCTATCTTTCTTTATTATTCTTTATCTCTTCTCGTCGACTTATCATATGATATAGAGTAACCATTTATTATGTTATATCATCAGGGTAATGATCCATCAACCAGCTAGTGCTTTTTATCAGGCGCAAGCGGGAGAATTTATTCTGGAAGCAGAAGAACTACTGAAGTTGCGCGAAACCATCACGAGGGTTTATGTACAAAGAACGGGCAAACCTTTATGGGTTGTATCCGAAGACATGGAAAGGGATGCTTTTATGTCAGCACCAGAAGCCCAAGCTCATGGAATTGTTGATCTTGTAGCGGTTAAATAAAAAAAAAATAAAATAGCAGGGATTTCATCACGCAAATTTCGATTTGAGAATTTATCTTCTTACTCAGGTTTAATATTATTAAAATTAATATTAATCTAAAAATTTGAAAATATTAATATAAATATATTAATATATAATATAGAAGTAGTTCATAATCATCCGGTTAGGGTCGATCTAAACCAGCGCATTATGTATACAACGATTCAACATGCCAACTATTAAACAACTTATTAGAAACATAAGACAGCCAATCAGAAATGTCACGAAATCCCCCGCTCTTCGAGGATGTCCTCAGCGCCGAGGAACATGTACGAGAGTGTATGTGCGACTCGTTCAGATCATGGGCTGGGACAAAGGAAACAATTTTTCCAGTATCAATGATCAGTACCAATGAATAGGATAGAAGAACTCCATCTACTATCTAAAAAAAACTAAAAAAAAAGGATCTATCCTTCTATTGTGTATTGTGTATCAAATTTATGATTTCCATTGGTGCAAATTCAATCACCTCAATTTTCAATTTAAAATGAGAAAAAATTCCCCATTGGTAATCCACTAAGCAGGGGAAATCTTATTTAAAAGCAGAAAAATTATGTCCTTACTCTTGCAAGAACGGACTAACAGGGTCAGCTACTTCGGCTAATCTTCATAATTAAATACCGTTACCATATATACCGTATATGTCGATCTCATTGTGAAAGACCTTAATTCATGGATAGAGCCAAAGAGTGTGAACTGTACAAGTTAACAATAGCATTCGTTAAATGAAGGAAGGGGCTCCGGTGTATAGAGAGGACCTCAACGTTTAAGAAAAAATCATAGAAACGATGGAATCCACTATTTCTTTATACGTTTATATTTACTACTTAACTTAACTATGTTTTTTTTGACACCTAATATCAATACAATTTCTTATTTCAAGGTCAAATGCCTAGAAAAAAAAAAGAAAAAAAATCGTGGTTGGGAAGGTTATAGTAGCAAAAGCCATTGGAATTTTTATTTTATACATTGGAAGAATCCGTTTTGTTATTAATAGATTAGTAAGGGGGAAAAAAGAATAACTGAAAGAAAGGAAATCAATTAGTTATTCATCAAAGTTTCATTTATTCAATGACCAGAATTAAACGAGGATATATAGCTCGGAGACGTAGAACAAAAATGCGTTTATTTGCATCAAGCTTTCGGGGGGCTCATTCACGACTTACTCGAACTATTACTCAACAGAAAATAAGAACCTTGGTTTCGACTCATCGGGATCGAAATAGGCAAAAGAGAAATTTTCGTCGTTTGTGGATCACTCGGATAAATGCAGGAATTCGCGATAACGATAATAAGGAATCCTATAATTATAATTATAGTAGAAATTATAGTAGATTAGTCCCTAATCTGTACAAAGAACAATTGCTTCTTAATCGTAAAATACTTGCACAAATAGCAATATCAAAAAAAAATTGTCTTTATATGATTTCCAATGAGATCATAAAACATAAAATAAGGAGATTGTAAAGAATCCATCGGAATTTTTTTTTATGAGCTCCCTGGAGAATGAACTCCGGGAAGGTAGAATAGAAATTAAATTAGTAAAAGTGGATTTTTCGAACAAAAAAACATTGTTTGAGTTCGGATTGGAATTTTGACTCAATTGAAGAGTAAGCCTATTTATTATTTATATTTATTATTTATTTTGGGGTCTAAGACCAGTAGCTCTGGCAGCCGCCTCGCTTCTTTCAAATTGTTTTTCATTATTAAGAAAAGGTAACGAAGATAAAATACGAGCTTGTTTTATAGCAATAGTAATTAATCGTTGTTGTTTTAAGGTCACTCTATTCACTCGTTTAGATAATAGTTTTCCTTGTTCACTAATAAATCGACAAATTAAACTCATATTTCTATAACCAATCTGATCCCCCGATTGGATCGGCGGTAAACGCCTACGAAAAGATCGCTTGAATTTAAGAAAGAGTCGCTTAGATTTATCCATAGTTTGTTTATTCCTTATCCCGAAAATCCTAGTTCGTTCGATCGGATCAAAAAAAAAATGCTTTTAGTTTTAGAATTAAGAATATAGGATTTCTTTCTATTCTATTTAAATATATGTTAGATAGATAGAATATGCCATTTTTCGTGTTCCTTGGAAGGGTGATACACAGGCGGTCGGTTCGATCTATTTCTTTATCTCCCCGTGAATCGTATGTTTGTAACAATAGGTACAGAATTTTCTCAATTCCAATCGACTAGGCGTATTGTGTCGATTCTTTTGAGTAATATATCTGGAAATGCCTGTTGATTCTTTATTAATATCGTTATTAATATCGTTATTAATATCGTTTCGAACACAACTGGTACATTCTAAAATAACCTGTACTCGGACATCTTTACCCTTGGCCATGAACCTCCTTTGAGTTTTTTATTCACTCAACTCTTCCATTTTTATTTTCCGGTGCGAAGCGAAGAAGAAGAAAGGAAAATAAAAAATAGAAGTTGCTAACCCAAAATCAAATTCTGAACGATTTCGTTGCAATCAATAATCAATATAGTAATAACTAATAAGTAATAAGTAAGACAACGGTTTCGAATTCTAAAAAAAAGGTCTAAAAAAAAAGATGAGGGGGGGGGGGGGAAGTATTAGTCACAGATATTTGATTGTATCTCTAATTTTCTTCACCCCTTCCCATGTCAATAACTAGAATGAAAAAAAAGGGAATGTCAACGCATCTGGAAATAAACGATTGATCTCTATCAATAGACCTGCTAAAGCCCCGAACCATAAAGTACTTAGTACCGGTGCCACGGAGAGATATGTTTTTAGATCTCGCATTTTAAATACTCCTTCTTTATTCTTTATTGTAATACATAATGGTAATACATATATGATCAGATGGATATGGATATGTAGTTAAAGGCTACTTGTATTTGTACACGTAATCCCTAATTC